AGAAGACTAGTTTATATAATAAAATGTTAGATCGTAAATCTAAAGAAAGGTCTTTTATTGGTTATTATATTAATTGAGGTTATTTTAGTAATGTTGTTTATAGTCCAGGCTATTGCTTTTGTTACTTTATATGAGCGCCATTTGCTTGGGGGCAGTCAGCAGCGTATTGGTCCTAACAAGGTTAGTTTTATAGGGGTTGTCCAGGCTATTTTTGACGGAGTTAAGCTTTTGAAGAAGGAGCAGATGACTCCTTTGAATTCTTCCGAGGCTTCTTTTATTTTGGTTCCTGGGGTTTTTTTTTTGGTGATGTTTTTGGAGTGATTTGTTTTACCTTATGCTTTTGATTTTGTTACTTTTGAGTATTCTGTGCTATTTTTTCTTTGTTTGATTGGTTTTTCTGTGTATACTACTTTGGTTAGCGGGGTTGTTAGTAAATCTAAGTATGGCTCTGTGGGGGCTATTCGGGCTAGAAGTCAGAGCATTTCTTATGAAATTGCTTTTTCTTTGTATCTGTTGGTTATTATTGTGCATGTTAATATGTTTTGTTTTTCGGCTGTTTTTAATTTAAGTTTGTTGATTGTGTATTTGCCTTTTTTGTTTATGGTGTTGGCGGAGTTGAATCGTGCCCCTTTTGATTTTGCGGAGGGCGAAAGTGAATTGGTCAGAGGTTATAATGTGGAGTATTCTAGTGTTGCTTTTGTTTTGTTGTTTTTGGGGGAGTACGGGGCTCTGTTGTTTTTTAGGACTTTGACTTCTGTGTTGTTTTTTGGTTTTAGGTTTCTTGTTATTTATTTTATGTTTTCTTTGTTGGTGTTTATTCGTAGGGCGTACCCTCGTTTTCGTTATGATCTTATGATAAGTTTTTTTTGATTTAAGTTACTTCCTGTTTCTTTGATTTTTTTGGGGTATTTTGTTGTTTTGTTTTTGTAGTATTGGTAATGTTTATTTTTTAGATGTTTTTATGTTTGTTTATGTGCTTCAGCTTTTGTTCTATTTTAAAGAGAGTATGTTGGGTGTTTTATTTAAGAAGTTTATGGGGGGCTTGACGGTGGTTTTTGGCTATAGGGCTGACTTACCTATGAGATCAGTTATTTCTGTTTTTACTTTTGTAGTTTTGTTGGTTTGTTGTTTTGGTGGTTATTTTACTCATTCTTTTTGTCCTTGTGGTATGGTGGAGTTTACTTTTGTTTATGCTGTGGTGGCCTGGTTGAGGACTTTTTTGTCTTTTGTTTCTAGGGAAAAATTTTCTGTTTATATTTCTAAGCCTGGGGATGAGTTTTTAAAAACTTTTAGTATGCTTTTGGTTGAGATTGTTAGGGAAGTTTCTCGTCCTTTGGCTTTGACTGTTCGTTTGACTGTTAATGTTTTGGTTGGCCATGTGATTAGTATGATGTTGTATCAGTTATTGGAGTTGGTCTTAGGTATTGGTTATGTTTGGGTGACCATTTTTGCTATTATGATGGAGTGTTTTGTGTTCTTTATTCAGAGATATATTTTTTCTCGTCTAATTTATTTGTATTTGAATGAGTGAGGTGTTAACTTAAGTTTTAAAGTGTTAGACTTTTAATCTAAAGATGGTGTTCCACATCTTATTTGGGCCATTATAGCATAAGAAGTGCATTTGTTTTAAGCGCAAAAGATATTTAATGGCTAACAAATTTTAGGTAGGTCTTCTAAATCTATTTTGGGTGGGTCCCGTTTGTTTGTTTTGGGGTTTTGAGTTTTGTTTGTGGTGTTATTGGCTGTTTTGAATTTTTTTTCTGGTAATGTTCTGGTCTGGTGGAGGGCTTTTTTGTTGATGACTGTGGTTTTTGTTTGCATATCTAAAGGTGTGGGGGCTTATACTAGTATTTTGAATTATTTTGTGATTCAGGAGAGATTGGGTTTGTTTTTTTTAGTGTTTAATGTTTTTTTGTTGCAGTTTTTTGTTGTGATGATGAAAATTGGGGTGGCTCCGTTACATTTTTGGGTTTTTAGTGTTACTAGGTCTTTGTATGATTGGTTGTTGATGTGGTTTCTTACCTTTCAGAAGTTGCCTTTTTTACCTGTTCTTGTTCAGTTGTATGATTTTAAGGTTGTTTTTTTGCTTTTGTTAGGTATTTTTGTTTGTTATCTGCAATTGTTTGTGTTGAAAAGTTATAAGAATATGATGATCATTTCTTCTACTGAGTCTTTTAATTGGGTGATTTTGACTTGCTTTTTGTCAGTGGTGAATGTTCTTTATTTGTTTTTTTATTATTTAGGTCTTATGGTAATGTTGATGCCTAGTTTTGTTATTAAAGATTTAGGGTTTGTGAATTGGGAGACTATTTTTGTGTTTTTTAATATCCCTTTTAGTGTTTCTTTTTTTATTAAAATTTTTTCTTTGAGTGAGTTGTTTAAGTTGGATGGTGTTTTTGTTTTGTTTCTGTTGTTTGCTATATTTTTATCTATGTTGTGTTTCAGTCTTTGGTTGGTCAATATGAGTACTAAGGTTATGTGGTTTTTGAGTGATAACTTGAAGAGTGTTTTTTTTATGGTGATTCCTTTAATATTGGTTTCTGTGATTTAGAGTTATCTTAGTAAAAGTTATTACGTTGTCTTGATGAGGCGGAGTTCTGTGTGGGATAATAGAACGTTAAATAGAGGTTTCTACGCTCGGCTACGGACCGGGAAGGGTGTCGTTTTTACGTCTTAGTTTAGGAAGAATTTTTGTTTTTGGTGCGAAGGGGATTGGGCGTAAACCTTATTAGTTTATTTAAAAAATATGACTCTGAAGAGGTTAAGAAGTTATGGGGTGATTGGTAGAAATTTGTATGGTTTTGTTAATTCTTTGGTTATTAGTTTGCCTTCTAGGAAGTCTTTGACTTTAAATTGGAATTTTGGTAGGATGCTGGGTATGGTTTTGGGTTTCCAAATTTTGACCGGTACTTTTTTGGCTTTTTATTATTGTGATGATAGGTCGGGGGCTTTTTTTAGTGTGCAGTATATTATGTATGAGGTTAATTTTGGTTGGATTTTTCGTGTTTTTCATTTTAATGGTGCTAGATTGTTTTTTGTTTTTTTGTACGCACATTTTTTTAAGGGGCTGTTTTTTTCTAGGTATCGTTTAAAAAAGGTTTGATCTTCTGGGCTGGTTATTTTGTTGTTGACTATGATGGGGGCATTTATGGGTTATGTTTTGGTGTGGGCCCAGATGAGGTTTTGGGCTTCTGTTGTTATCACTAGGTTGTTGAGGGTTATTCCTGTTTGGGGGCCTTCTATTGTTACTTGAATTTGGGGAGGTTTTACTGTTTCTGGTGCTACTTTGAAGTTTTTTTTTGTCCTTCATTTTTTGGTGCCTTGGGGGTTGGTTGTTATTGTTCTTTTGCATTTGTTGTTGTTACATGAGACTGGTAGGACTTCTAAGCTGTATTGTCATGGCGATTATGATAAGATTTGTTTTTGTCCTGAATATTGGGTTAAGGATGTTTTGAATTTGGTTGTGTGGTTTATTTTTATTGGGTTTTCTTTATTAGCCCCTTTTTATTTGGGGGACCCTGAAATGTTTATTGAGTCTGATCCTATGATGAGACCTGTCCATATTGTGCCGGAGTGATATTTCTTGTTTGCTTATGCTATTTTGCGGGCCATCCCTGATAAAGTTGCGGGGGTTTTGGCTCTTTTTATGAGTATTTTAGTGTTTTTTTTGTTTGTTGTGGTGGATAATTATGTTTCTGTTATGTCCAAGGTCAATAAGTTTCTTGTGTGGGCTTTTATTTTTGTGTCGGTGGCGCTAAGTTGGTTGGGCCAGTGTTTGGTGGAGCCTCCGTTTGTTTTTCTTAGGATAACTTTTTCTTTTTTGTATTTTTTTATTGTGGGTTTTATGTTTTTTTTGTTTGTTTTCTTTGGTAAGTTGTTTGGTTAAATATATAGTATAATAAATATGTTAGGTTTAGGACCTAGAGATTTTTGTATACTTTGTTTCATAATTTTCATATCTTAAGTTTGTCTAGTTACCCTATTCTTATTTTTTTTAGTTCTTTAGGGTTAACTAGTTCTTTGGTTGTTTTTTTTAAGTATGGTTTGTTAGGGAGAGTTCTGTTTTGTTTGTTTTCTGTTGTGTTTGTTTCTTTTGCTTGGGGTAAGGATATTGTTATGGAGGGTCTTAGTGGGTTTCATAACTTTTTTGTTATGGACGGTTTTAAGCTTGGTGTTTTAATTTTTATCTTTAGAGAGTTTATGTTTTTTTTAGGAATTTTTTGGACCTTTTTTGATGCAGCCTTGGTGCCGGCGCATGATTTGGGTGGGGCCTGGTCTCCTATTGGTATGCACTTGGTTAACCCGTTTGGTGTACCTTTGTTGAACACCATTATTCTTTTGAGTAGGGGCGTGTCTGTAACTTGGGCGCACTATAGTTTGTTAAGTAACAAGAGGTGTGTTAATAGTATGGTATTAACATGTGTTTTGGCTGTTTATTTTACTGCTATTCAGTTGATGGAATATAGTGAGGCCAGTTTTTCTATTTCTGATGGTATTTTTGGTAGTATTTTTTATTTGTCTACTGGGTTTCATGGTGTTCATGTTTTGTGCGGGGGGTTGTTTTTATTTTTTAATTTGTTGCGTTTGTGCATGTCCCATTTTAATTATAATCATCATCTGGGATTGGAGTTTGCTATTATTTATTGGCACTTTGTTGATGTTGTTTGGTTGTTTTTGTTTGTTTTTGTGTATTGGTGGTCGTATTAGGGCTACTGTAGTTTTGTTGTAAAATGTGTGATTTGTAATCATGAGATTTAGGTAGTTGTTATGGAATTGTTGTTGTTCTCTTTTTATTTTTTTTTTAGTCCTTGGTTGTTTTTTTTATTCATGGTTGTATTTAGGTTTTTTATGCTAAATAGTTATGCTTGGGGAGGGTGTTTCTTTTTTTTAGATTCTTTTTCTTTTGTTCTTTTGGTGGTGATGAGACTTTTTATTTTAGGGGTAGTTTTGTTGAGTGAAAAGAACTATTCTTTGTTAGTTTTATCTGAGGTGTTGGTTTTTATTTGTGTGTTTTTTTTTGTGCCTGTCAATGTTATTATAATGTACATGTTTTTTGAGTTGTCAATGGTCCCTATCTTGATTATGATCTTGGGCTATGGTTCCCAGATTGAGAAAATTAACTCAGCCTATTACTTGGTTTTTTACGCGGCTTTTTGTTCTTTTCCTTTTTTATTTGTTTATTTTAAGAGATTATTTTTTATTAGGCTGGTGTATTTTGATTTTAATTTGTCTTGGGAGATAGTGTTTGTTTTGAGTTTGAGTTTTATAATGAAGTTTCCTGTGTACTTTTTGCATTTGTGGTTGCCTAAGGCTCATGTTGAGGCGCCTACTACGGCTAGTATATTGTTGGCTGGCTTGTTATTGAAGTTAGGTACTGCGGGGTTTTTGCGTATTCTGGGTAGCCTGTGCTTTGTTCATAGAAACGTGTGGATGATTTTGGCTTTTTTAGGCATAATTTTGGCAGCCTTTTGTTGTGTTTTTCAAAGTGATGCTAAGGCTCTTGCGGCTTATTCTTCTGTTACTCATATGAGATTTTTGCTGATGTCTGTTGTGTTTGTGATGATGGCCGGTAAAACTAGTGGTATTGTTATGATGCTGGCGCACGGTTACACATCTACTTTAATGTTTTATCTGGTGGGGGAATTTTATCATGTTTCTATAAGTCGGATGGTCTATTATATGAATAGATTTTTTAGGTCTAGAATAATTATGGCCCTTGTGTTTGTTGTTGTGTTCCTGTCTAATGGTGGCACCCCTCCTTCATTATCTTTTGTTTCTGAGTTTTCGGCTATTTCTGTCTCTATAAGATTGTTTAAGTTTAGATTTTGAATCTTGTTTGTGTACTTTTTTGTGGCTTTTTATTATTCAATTTATTTGCTTACGAATTCTGTTATGGGTAAGGGGTTTGTTGATGTAAGGGTTTGGAATGTGGGGTTTTCTGTGCCTCTGGTCTTGATAATATATAATATTTTTTGGATAAGTGTTTTTTTCTAGAAAAAAACGGAAGGTTAATGTCCTAACAAAGGAATAGGTTTTTCTTTGTTAGTTTTTGGTTAATTTTTAAAAATTTGATTTTTAAAACTAAACGTTGGTTTGAATATGAGGTTTTATTTGAAGGGTTTGTTTAAGTATCAGGGGGGCCTGTCTGTTTGGTTGGAGAGTTCTAACCATAAGGATATTGGGACCTTGTATTTTCTTTTTGGTTTGTGATCTGGGATGGTGGGCACTGGCCTGTCTTTGATTATTCGTCTTGAGTTGGCTAAGCCGGGTCTTTTTTTTGGTAATGGCCAGTTGTACAATTCTGTTATTACAGCTCATGCTATTTTGATAATTTTTTTTATGGTTATGCCTACTATGATTGGTGGGTTTGGTAATTGGATGTTACCTTTGATGTTGGGGGCCCGGGATATGAGTTTTCCTCGTTTGAATAATTTGAGTTTTTGGTTGTTGCCTGCCGCTATGTTTTTGATTTTGGATGCTTGTTTTGTTGATATGGGCTGTGGTACAGGTTGGACTGTGTATCCTCCTTTGAGTACTATGGGGCATCCTGGTAGTAGGGTTGATTTAGCTATTTTTAGGTTGCATTGTGCTGGGGTTAGTTCTATTTTGGGGGCTATTAATTTTATGACTACTACTAAGAATTTGCGTAGTAGGTCTATTTCTTTGGAGCATATGAGTTTGTTTGTTTGGACTGTTTTTGTAACCGTGTTTTTGTTAGTTTTGTCTTTGCCTGTTTTGGCAGGGGCGATTACTATGTTGTTGACTGATCGTAATTTGAATACTTCTTTTTTTGACCCTAGGACGGGGGGCAACCCTTTAATTTATCAACATTTGTTTTGATTTTTTGGTCATCCTGAGGTTTATATTTTGATTTTGCCGGCTTTTGGTATTATTAGTCAGAGTAGTCTTTATTTGACTGGTAAGAAGGAAGTGTTTGGTTCTTTGGGTATAGTATATGCTATTTTAAGTATTGGTTTGATTGGATGTGTGGTTTGGGCTCATCATATGTACACGGTTGGTATAGATTTGGATTCTCGGGCCTATTTTACTGCTGCTACTATGGTTATTGCGGTGCCTACTGGAGTTAAGGTTTTTAGTTGGTTGGCCACTCTTTTTGGTATGAAGATGGTTTTTCAGCCTTTACTTTTGTGGGTTTTAGGTTTTATTTTTTTGTTTACTATTGGTGGTTTAACTGGTGTTATACTATCTAATTCTAGTTTGGATATTATTTTGCATGATACCTATTATGTTGTTAGTCATTTTCATTATGTTTTAAGTTTAGGGGCTGTTTTTGGTATTTTTACTGGGGTTAGTTTGTGGTGAAGTTTTATGACGGGTTTTGTTTATGATAAAATGATGATGAGGAGTGTGTTTTTGCTTATGTTTGTGGGGGTTAATTTGACTTTTTTTCCTTTGCATTTTGCAGGTTTGCACGGCTATCCTCGTAAGTATCTGGATTACCCGGATGTTTATTCTGTTTGAAATATTTTGGCTTCTTATGGTTCTATGATTAGGATTTTTGCTTTGTTTTTGTTTATTTATGTTTTGTTGGAGTCTTTTGCCGGTCATCGTCTTTTATTGTTAGATTTTTATGTTAATAGTAGACCTGAGTATAGGATAAGCGGGTATGTATTTGGTCATAGGTATCAGTCTGAGGTTTTTTATAGGTCTATTGTTCTTAAGTTTTAAATGGATCTGTAATATATGTTTAGTATGCTCAATTGCAGATTGAGATGAGGGAGGTCTTGATAAGATAGGATAAGTTAGTCCGTAAGGTTCATACCCTTTTAGTGTTTTCTCTTGTTATAAAATTATAGTATAAGGTAGTATACCCTGTTGTCGACGGGGCGGTTGTTTAATTTTGAGCCTTTTAGTATATGTTTGTATGCCCGACTTCCAATCGGGAGGATTTTGAAGGTTAGTTAATAATTTTTTTCAGGATTTTGGTTTGTTGTTTTCTAATAGTTTGTTTTCTAGTTATATGGATTGGTTTCATAACTTTAATTGTAGTTTACTTTTTGGGGTTTTATCTTTTGTGTCTACTAGCTTTGTTTATTTATTGTTGAGGAAATTTTATTTTAAGAGGAAGAAGATTGAGTATCAGTTTGGCGAATTGTTGTGTAGTGTGTTTCCTACTTTAATTTTGGTTATACAGATGGTGCCTTCTTTGAGTCTACTTTATTATTATGGGCTGATGAACTTGGATAGGAACTTGACTGTTAAGGTAACAGGGCATCAATGATATTGGAGTTATGAGTTTAGTGATATTCCTGGTCTTGAGTTTGATTCTTATATGAAGTCTTTGGATCAGTTGGAGTTGGGTGAGCCTCGTTTATTAGAAGTTGATAATCGTTGCGTTGTTCCTTGTGATACTAATATTCGTTTTTGTATTACGTCTGGGGATGTAATTCATTCTTGGGCTTTGCCTAGTATGGCTATTAAGTTGGATGCTATGAGTGGTATTTTGACTACTTTGTCGTATAGTTTTCCTGTGGTTGGTGTTTTCTATGGCCAGTGCTCTGAGATTTGTGGTGCTAATCATAGTTTTATGCCTATTGTTTTGGAAGTAACTTTGTTAGATAATTTTAAGGGTTGGTGCTTAGGCTTATTGGATGAGGGGGCTGATTCTTGTTAGTAGCTATTTAGTTTATTTTTAAAATACCTATTTGTGGTGTAGGAGATTGTATTGGCTTTAAACTTTTTTTTTGTATTGATTGGTATTGCATACCATTTTTGGATGTTAATATTTTGGTATATAGAATGGAAAGGTAAGGTAGAGAGCCTGTGTTTTTTATTGTTACATAATAATAATTATGGGTTTTGGTGTTGAAATGTCGTCTTATCTGTTATCTGTGTGTTGGTTATTTATTAGAAAATTATTAGATTTGTAAGTTGTGGATGGAAAATTAGATTTTGTAGTGTTCTTGTTTTGTGTTTTATAACATTTTCTTTTTTGTATTTTGTTGATTTTGTTTTTATTAATTTATTAATAATTTGAAAATTTAGGATTTAGTAGTTTTGTAAATTTGGTATTTTATTTTAATTTTTTTTTGTTAACTTGGGTTTTGATCAAATGTTTTTTAAAGACTTAGGTCTCTTTATGTGACTGGCCTCTGCCCTATGTTTTTATAAATGGCAGTCTTAGCGTGAGGACATTAAGGTAGCAAAATAATTTGTACTTTTAATGGGTTCTAGTATGAATGGGGTTATTGGTTAATTTTTTACTTGATTTTTTTTGAAATAGTTTTTTGTTTAAGAAATAATATTTGTGGTTAAACAAAGATAAGTCTTCGGAAGTTTTTTTCTTGGTTTTTTTGTGATTGTGCTGGGATGTTTTCTAGGGTAGAATTTTTGGTAATTTTGTTTACTATTGATAAGTTATAAAACTACTTCGGAGTTAACAGAAATTCATGTCTTTACCAGTTCTTATGGTGCGGATAAGTTTTACATCGATGTTGTATTTTGGTTGTTCGGGAGAGGAGATGGCTCGGGTTTTGAGACTGTTCTTCTTTTAATAAACTGAACGTGATATTAGTTTAATTCATCGTGAGATAGAATTGTTTATCTTGTTAATCACTTTAGTGTGATGCGAATAGTACGAAAGGAAATTTGTTAAGGTTTTTAACTTTGTTAGAGGGAGTGCCTCTTTTGAGGGTGTTGGTTATGGTTGTGGGTTTTACTTTGTTATTGTTGTTTGTTTTTTATTTGGGTAATTTTGTTTTGAGGTGTAAGGATTTTTATAAGAATAAGATTTCTTCTTTTGAGTGTGGCTTTGTTAGTGTGGGCAAGATTCATAACTCCTTTAGTATTCATTTTTTTATTATGATGTTAATGTTTGTTATTTTTGATTTGGAAGTAGTGATGTTTATTGGAGTTTTGGTTTCTGATATTAGTTCTTTGGTTAGTTTTTTGTTGTTGTTGTTTTTTATTTTTGGTGGGTTTTATATGGAGTGGTGGTATGGTAAATTGGTGTGGTTAGTTTAGATGGATATTTCTGTTTTTTTGATGGTGTTTTTGTTGTTTGTGGTGTGTATGATCTTGGTCTTGGTTCCATTTTTGAAAGTATCTTTTTTTTTTGTTGAGTGGGATTTTTTATCTTTTAAGGTTTTTTTTTATTTTAATAGTGTGATGTTTTCTTTGGTTTTATTGTTGGTTACTTTGAGTGTTTTGGTTTTTAGAACTTATTATTTGGATGGCGAGTTAAATTTTAATTATTATTATTTTATGTTGTTTATTTTTGTGGGTAGAATGTTTAGTTTGATTTATAGTAATAGGAGTTTTACTATGCTGTTGAGATGGGATTTGTTGGGTATTTCTAGTTTTTTTTTAGTTTTGTTTTATAATAATTGGGATAGTTGTAGAGGGGCCATGAATACTGTATTAACTAATCGTTTAGGGGATTTTTTTTTGTTTATTTTTTTTACTAGTGCTATGTTTAGAGGTTATTATTTTTTAAGGTTGTCCTGGTTTTGTGGGGTGTCCTCTTTGATGTTGTTGTTGGCTTCTTTTACTAAGAGGGCGCAGTTTCCTTTTAGTGGGTGGTTACCCAAAGCTATGAGAGCCCCCACTCCTGTGAGATCCTTGGTTCATAGTAGAACTTTGGTTACTGCCGGTCTTGTGTTGGTTATGAATTTTTCGGAGATAGTTTTTAATAAAGGTGTTTTGAGGGTTATTTTGGTCGTTGGTATTTTTACTATGTTTTTTTCTAGTGTTGCGGCTTTAGTGGAAGAGGATTTGAAGAAGGTAGTTGCTTTGAGTACTTTATCTCAGATAGGGTTTTCTATGTTTACTGTTGGTCTTGGTTTAGGTTTTGTATCTTTTATTCATTTGTTGAGACATGCCTTGTTTAAAAGGTGTCTTTTTATGCAGGTGGGTTATTTAATTCATTGTTCTTTGGGACAGCAGGATGGTCGTGGCTATAGGAATTTGGGCAGCTTGCCCCCTCTTATTCAGTTGCAACTTTTGGTTACTTTGTTCTGTTTATGTGGTTTAATTTTTTCTAGGGGCGCAGTTAGGAAGGATTTTGTTTTGGAGTTCTTTTTTTCTAATATTTTTATGAGGGGTTTTGTGTGTATATTTTTTTTATCTGTGTTTTTAACTTTTGGTTATAGATATCGTTTGTGGAAGGGGGTTTTTATAAGTTTTAGTCGTTCTGTTTATCATTTTAGTAGAAGCGTTGTTATAAATTTTTTGAGATTGGGGTTAGTCATTTTTTCTATTTTTTTTATTTGGTGAATGAACTTTAATATGTTGTCTTTACCGCCCTTGTTTTTGTATGTGGATTTTTTTTCACCTGTGTTTTTTTTGGCTATGATAATTTTTGTGGGTTTTTTTTGTGTTAAGTTTTTGTTGAAGGAGTGTGCTTATAAGTTTTTGTGTGATTTGTTTGTTAGGGATTTAATTTATTTTTTAAAGAGTTATAAATTTTTTGATTTGCTTTTAAATAATGTTAATTCTAAGGGGGTTACTTTTTTTTCTTTTTCTGGGTTTTTAGGTAATAGGTATATGAAGAGTTTGAATTTTAATTCTGTTGTTATTATTCTAATGGTAATTTTTTTTTTTAGTTTGGGGCCATATTTTAATTTTAAAATATGTGTTTTGCAATCACAAGATTTGGGCTCTAGTGTGCAGTATTTAGTTTATTTAAAATTTAGTGTTTGGGTCACTAAGAATTTTTACTGAGAACTTTTAGTTTAATTAAGAATTTTTCACTTACAATGAGAAGGTTTTAAAGTTTTTTGTTGATGTATTTTTTCTTATTGGCTGTTTTTAGTTGTGTTTTGAGCTATATTAATCCGGATCCTATAAAGAGATGTTTTTTTTTGATTTTTTCTTTACTTATGATTATGCCGTTGATTTCTTTTTTTTTACATGTTTGGTTTGCCTATTTTATTTGTTTACTGTTTCTTAGTGGTGTATTTGTTATCTTGGTTTATTTTTCTAGGCTTTCTAAGATTGGTAGATTGGATACTCCCTTTTTTGTTGTGGGGGGTGTGTTAACAGTTTTTTTGTTTTGCCCGTTTTTTTATAGAATGTTTGGTTTAGTGTCTTTTAATAATTTTTACTATAGTGTTTATTGAGGGGTTTTGGTGTGAATTATTGTGGTTTTAATTTTTTTTATAAATTTTGCTAGTTATTTTTTAAATTTTTCTGGGGCTTTACGGAAACTTTAATTATTTTTGTGTTTATTAGATTTTTGTCTCTTTTTTTTAAGTGACAGCGTTTGATGTTTATTTTAATTTCTTTGGAGTTTATTGTTATGAGTTTGTTTATTTATTTTTCGGGCGTTCTTAGGGAGATAATGTTTTTCTATTTTATGAGTTTTAGTGTGGTTTCTAGTGTTTTGGGGTTGGTCTTGGTGGTTGGTAATATGAAATTTTATGGGAGTGACCAGTGCTTGTTTTACAGACTTAAGTTAAGTGGAAACTATTGGTCTTCAAAACCGAAAATTTTTAGATCTGTGAGATAATATTATAAAATTAGTATATTTCTTTTTCGAAGAAGAGGTTTTTTATCTTGTTAAGTTTTACTTATTGGGGTTTTAAATTTGATTATGATTTAATGTAAGGTTATGATGATGTTATCTAATTTTGATTCATAAAGTGGGCAATGTATTTTTACCCCGGCAGTGAGTCGTTTGTATAAATTTTGTTCCAGAATAATCGGCTAGACTTTATAAACTTGTACTCTAATTGAGGTTAAACCTGGGTGTTAGAAATTTTACTTTAGACTTTAGGGTAAAATCAGGAGTCTTTGATGTTTGTACCTTATGTTTTTAGATTTGTTGAACAAGCCAGATTAGTACCTGGTTAGACAAAAATTAAAAGAGCAGGAGTAAAGTTGTGTTTAAACTGTAAGAATATTGGCAGGTCTTTAAATTATCTTTGGAGGCTGAGTAGTAATTGAGAGCCCTCATTAACAGCCCGTGCTATAGGCTCATGTATGATCGTTTATTTTATCCTTAGGGGTTGTAATTTTAGTTTTGTTGCTGTTAAAATAGATAGATACTTGGTGAATGTGCGGGATTTAATTTGGCCTACAATAATTTATGTTTTGGATTTTAGTTGTGGTGACTATTTGAAATTGTAAAAGACAGTAAGCTTCTTTTTATGGGAGGCTGAAGTTTATTTAAGGACGGTACAAATCATCCATCAATTGCCTAAAGGGGATTAAGTTGTAGTAAAGTAGAGGTAGGGGAACCTGTCTCTAATAATTGTTGGCTTATAAACTATTTGTTTGTGTTTTGAAAACACAATTAGGGAGGTTCCCGTAGTTTTTTTTATGTTTGAAGGTGGGGACCTGATGAATTTTTTTATGTTGGCTGTTTTGGATCTATTATTTTTTAATCAAAATGTTGGTTGATTTTAGTGTTGGGGTTTGATTTTATGTGCTGAAAAAAAGATGGGCTTTGTGAGTGGTCCGGATGTTACCTATTTAGGCTATATTCATTATGTTTAAGGAAGGAGTGGTACTTTATTGTTAACAATGTAGTTGTGCATATATATATATATGTATATACATATATGTATATACATACATATATATATATATATATATATATATATATATATATAATATAATAGTTATGTATACGTATATATATGTTATGGAATACAAAAATATGTAATAATCATATATATACGTATATATAGTATATTTAATATATATATATATATATATATATATATATATAATATAATAGTTATGTATACGTATATATATGTTATGGAATACAAAAATATGTAATAATCATATATATACGTATATATAGTATATTTAATATATATATATATATATATATATATATATATATATATATATATAATATAATAGATATGTATACGTATATATATGTTATGGAATACAAAAATATGTAATAATCATATATATACGTATATATAATATATATTAAATATATATTATATTATATATACATAATAAAATTTGTATATATATATATATATATATACATATACATATATATATAGTTGGTTATATACGAAGAAGTAAAGGTAAACTAAAAATATCATTTAGATATTTTTAATATATATATATATTATATATATATATATATATATATATATATGTTTACAATTATATATGAAATTACTAATGTTAACATAAATTATAGTTTAACATAAATAGTAATATATATAATATAATATATTATATATATTAATTAATTAAAAACTTTTCTTCGAAAAGAAACCCTATATACCTTTACTTATTTGTAAACATATATGTTATTAGAAGTTAGTTTAAATAAAAATGTTTGACTGTTAATCAAAAGACATATCTTCTAG